ACGCTGTAGACCATCCCCATGGGGGTGGGGAAGGAAAGGCCCCAATTGGTAGAAACAAACCCAGAACCCCTTGGGGTTATCCTGCCCTTGGCAGAAGAACTAGAAAAAGAAAGAAATATAGTGATAATTTGATTATTCGTCGCCGTAGTAAATAGGAGAGAAAATCTAATTTCTTTCTTCGTCTTTACAAAAAAAGAGGAGTAAGATATGCCCCCTTCACGAAAAAAAAAAAATGCTTTTGTAGCAAATCATTTATTAAACAAAATTAATAAGATAAACACAAAAACCGAAAAAGAAATAATAAAAACTTGGTCCCGGGCATCTACGATTGTACCCATAATGATCGGACATACGATTGCTATCCATAATGGAAAGGAACATTTACCTATTTATATAAATAATGATATGATCGGACACAAATTAGGAGAATTTGCACCTACTTTAAATTTTCGCAAACATACAAAAAACGATAGTAAATCTCGTCGTTAAGAAGAGTGAAAATATAGAGATGTTTATAATTGATTCGTAGGAGGATAATTTTATGGTCATACAGGAGAACAAAACAGAAGTATACGCTTTAGGTCAACATATCTCTATGTCTGTTCACAAAGCGAGAAGGGTCATTGACCAAATTCGTGGACGTTCTTACGAAGAAACACTTATGATATTAGAACTCATGCCTTATCGAGCATGTTATCCCATTTTTAAAGTAGTTTATTCGGCAGCAGCAAATGCTAGTTCCCTTCTTGGTTCTAACGAAGCAGATTTAGTCATTAGTAAAGCTGAAGTCAACGAGGGTACTACTATGAAGCGACTAAAACTTCGAGCGCGAGGACGTAGTTATCGGATAAAAAAACCGACCTGCCATATAATGATTGTAATGAAAGATATCTCCATAAGTGAATATGAAGAGACATTCTGGTTCAAGTCAGAGAAATTTTTTGAAACAGACTCTATGCAAGAGTTAAAAAAAACGAAAGGGAAAAATCAGTATAGAACTAGAGAAGAGCACGATATGTATAATAATGGGGGAGCATGGGACAAAAAATAAATCCACTTGGTTTCAGACTTGGTACAACCCAAAGTCATTATTCCCTTTGGTTTGCACAACCAAAAAAGTATTTAGAAAATTTACAAGAAGATGCAAAAATAAGAGATTATATCAAGAATTATATACAAAAAAAGATGAAAATATACTCCGTCGTAGAAGGAATTACCCGTATAGAGATTCAAAAACAAATCGATGTAATCAAAATTAAAATATATACAGCATCCCCAAAATTATTTAAGGAAAAGCGACCGCGAGAAATCAAAGAATTACAGAGAAATTTACAAAGAGAATTTTTTTGTGTGAACCGAAAATTTAACCTTGCTATCATAAGAATTGCAAAGCCTTATAGAAATCCTACTATTCTTGCAGAATTTATCGCCGACCAATTAACGAAGAGAGTTTCATTTCGAAAAGCAATGAAAAAAGCAATTGAATTAACTGAAGAAGCAAATACAAAAGGAATTCGAGTACAAATTGCAGGACGTATTGACGGAAAAGAAATTGCGCGGGTTGAATGGATCCGAGAAGGTAGAGTTCCCCTACAAACCATTCAAGCGAAAATCGATTATTGTTCCTATCCAGTTCGAACTATTTCTGGGATATTAGGCATTAAAATTTGGATATTTATTGATGGAGAATAAGAAACTTTGACTGGACCTTCCCTTCTAGTTGCTAATACTAAAAAACGAAAAAGCCATTTTTTCTTTTTCTGTTCAATCCAAAACCAAAATTTTTTTTGAATTCGTAATTCTTCGTAATTCTATCGGGTTTAATAAAAATTCAATTGAATGCTTGATATAATTGCTATGCTTAGTGTGTGACTCGTTGGTTTTTTCGGGTTAGTAAAAAAAAGCCACTGATAGTCGAAACTAATAACTCTAGAAAAATACCCAATTCATCACTTCGCATTATCTGGATCCAAAGAACCGGTCAAGATATGACAGATCAGTCATATCCTTGTAGCAACTGAAACCTTTTTGCCTAAATAAAAAAAAATCAGATTCTAAGTTGTGAATCAAAACAGAGAAAAGAAAATAAGGGTGTGGATAAATGGAAGGATGAGAGAAAGAAAGAAAACGACGATTGATGCTATCTAATTCCAATATGGAATATGTAAGGTCTATGAGCCGTCTTATAAAAAGGGCAATGTAAGAAAGCATTAATACAGATTCATCCATACTAAAATGAATCCGCCCAGAGAACAAAAAAATCAAGAGCTTCGAGTCAATAAAGACTGAGAAGATTGACTCACGCACAACTTTCATTGAGCTCCATTGCAGAATTCAGACCTAAACATTAAGTAAGAAGCGATGAGAACGACGGAACCTGTGGATCTCAAAAATTCGATTGAACACGAATTCTAATGATTCATTGATCTGGATGGCGGAACGGACCCGAGACCAATTCATCTATTCGAAAAAGTTAGAAATTATGGCTACAACCGAAATCGAAATTGAATTGAAAGAGTCAACATTCGCCCGCGAAACCTTTCTTTTCTTGGATTACTAAATTTGGTTCAATTAAAGATGCTAAGGCGGTTAAATTCAAGGAGAAAACAAAAGAAAGATTCATTTTAAGATTCTCAAAACCAATATATATCTATATTTCATAGAAATAGTTCTTTTAGGCCTTTGACTATACGATAGAAAGAAGATACAAATTACTACCAGATTTGAGATCGATTCGCTGAACTCCATACTTCGATATATTACTTATACTTATGAAATCGATGGATATCATATGAACTACAAGTCTATCTTAATTCAAATTCTATCTAAATTTTCTTAAAATTCCCCACTTTTGAATCTTTTTATTCGCGAGGAGCCGGATGAGAAGAAACTCTCACGTCCGATTCTGGAGTAGAGATGGAATTCAAACCCAACCATCAACTATAACCCAAAAAGAACCAGATTCCGTAAACAACATAGAGGAAGAATGAAGGGAATTTCTTATCGAGGTAATTATATTTGTTTCGGTAAATATGCTCTTCAGGCACTTGAACCCGCTTGGATCACATCTAGACAAATAGAAGCAGGTCGACGGGCAATGACACGAAATGCACGCCGCCGTAGAAAGATATGGGTCCGTATATTTCCAGACAAACCGGTTACAGTCAGAACCGCAGAAACACGGATGGGTTCGGGTAAAGGATCGCCTGAATATTGGGTAGCTGTTGTTAAACCAGGTCGAATACTTTATGAAATCGGTGGCGTAACAGAAAAGATAGCTAGAAGGGCTATTTCAATAGCAGCGGCCAAAATGCCGATACGAACGCAATTTATTCTTTCGGGATCAAATTTGGAAATGTAAAAGAAAAAGGCAAAAGCAAAAAAAATCGCTTTTGGGGATACAAACGAATCAAAGGTGCAGGTTTGGTTTTTTGGACAAACAATATTTCTTTTTTTCTTCGCCCGTTACTTTACCTAAAAAAATAATCAAAAAAATGATATGATTTCACCTCAGACCTATTTGAATGTAGCGGATAACAGTGGGGCTCGCAAATTGATGTGTATTCGAATCATAGGAGCTAGCAATCGTCGATATGCTCATATTGGTGACGTTATTGTTGCTGTGATTAAAGAAGCAGTTCCGCAAATGTCGCTAGAAAGATCAGAAGTGGTCAGAGCTGTAATTGTACGTACTTCTAAAGAACTCAAACGCGACGACGGTATGATAATACGATATGATGACAATGCCGCAGTTGTCATTGATCAAGCAGGCAATCCAAAAGGCACTCGAGTTTTTGGTGCGATTGCAGAGGAATTGAGACAGTTCAATTTTACCAAAATAGTTTCATTAGCTCCCGAAGTATTATAAAACGAGACCCTAATCTAGTTCCATGATAATATCATTCCAGAAAGAATATAGTTATGGTTAGGGTAGTTATTTGAAAGAAATCAATTAAGATTCAGTTCGTAGATTGTGTCTCACGCATATACCTTGAAAAATGCATAGTCATAACCAAAGAAAAAACAAGAAAAACATGTTGATTATATCAAAAGTGGGAGGGACCAATACTTTAATTCATTATGGCTAAGGATACTATTGCCAACATACTAACCTCGATACGAAATGCTGAGATGAATACAAAAAGAGTGGTTCGAATAGCATTTACGAATCTCAGCGAAAGTCTTGTTAAAATACTTTTACGCGAGGGTTTTATCGAAAACGTGAGAAAACATCCAGAAAACAACAAATCTTTTTTGGTTTTAACCCTACGCTATAGAAGGAATCGGGACGAGCCTTATAGAAATCGAAAAGTTTTAAATTTAAAACGCATCAGTCGCCCCGGTCTACGAATCTATTCTAACTATCAACGAATTCCTAGAATTTTAGGCGGGATGGGGATTGTAATTCTTTCTACTTCTCGAGGTCTAATGACAGACCGAGAGGCTCGATTAGAAAGAATAGGTGGAGAATGTTTGTGTTATATATGGTAATACTTCTAATATCCAAATGAAATTCGCAACTTTCTATTTGTGACAAAGAAAGGGGACAGGTTGTCTAATATCGTATCTCATCTACGACCTCATCTTTAAAAACGACATCTATGGTTTTAGATCGTCCAGAATAAAGAAGTTGATCCAGAATAAAAGAGGTTTTCGTTTAACTGAAAAACAGAAATCGATTCCGGAAAGTTTAATTAAAGAATCCGTTCTCAACGACATCTTTGGGGTTCAGTTAGATAATAATGATCTAATTCTCGGTTATATTTCGGGAAAACTACCACTTATGTTTATTATAATACAATGAGTCTTCAATTAGTCGAATTTTTGACTTTGCGAAAAATAAGAATCAAAAATTTCGGTATTTTTGTTTCAACTTCAACATTTTCAACATTCATTCAATATGATTCGAAATACAAAATTTCAAGAAACTTATTTTCTTCCAAGACGTAGATTCAGAATTAAGGTGAAAAGTCGGCAAATATGAAAATAAGAGCCTCTGT